GCAATTGCACCTATCAAAGCAACTAAAAGAATTATCGAAATCAGTTCAAATGGAAGAAAAAAGTCCGTTGATAAATGAATGCCAATTTGTTGACTATTACTTATCAAATCTTCCTCTATAATCTGGTTGGATCGTGTAGTCCAAATAATCCCATACCACGACGTATCTAGAATAGTAGTGATTAGTGAAAAAAAAATACTTGTACAAACTAGGGAAGTAACCCCATTCCCAATAGTCCAAAGCTGAAAATGAAAATTTTTGGAATAGTCTGAACCGTTCATGAACATTACAGCAAATAGGATTAAAACATTTACAGCCCCCACGTAAATAAGAAGCTGTGCAGCAGCTACAAAGTGGGAATTTGCTAGAATATAGAATAAGGATATACAAACAAGAACCAATCCCAATGAAAAGGCAGAATAAATTGGGTTGGTAAGTAATACTACTCCCAGACCTCCTACTATAAGACCCGATCCCAGAAAAACTAAAAGAAAATCATGTATTGGTCCAGGCAAATCCATTATATTAAAATAAGAGATAAATAAATCGAAATGTTTTTCATGACCTTATTGAACCGACCAGGAAAAATTTTTTTATGAGACATTCCCAATTGAATTAAATTCTAATCTAAGAGATGTGAGTTAATGCGGGTATAGTTATTGGATCAATTTCGTTCTTTTGTTTAAATTTCGTTCTTTTGTTTATTCGAAATGGCTGTTTGAAATTGAAACTATATATTTCGAAATGATTTTGGAATTTGTAATTATTGACCAAGCAAAGAGAAAGACCCCTTATCTACCAAAACGAAACCTTAGTAATTTGCAATTACTCTTTAATCAAGAGGTTTATCCGTTTTTTCTTTGAGGCGAATTCAAAACTGTTCGAATTGTAAAATCGTCAATTATTGACATTGGAGAAATAGGTAAAAGAAATTTCCAGCCAAGATTTAATAGTTGGTCCATTCTTAATCTAGGTAAAGTCCATCTTGTTGTGATAGGAATGAACAAGAACAAATAAGTTTTAGCTAATGTAATAAAGATACCAATTGTCGTTTCAAAGATTCCATCCGCTTTATTTATTTCAAATAGCTCAGGAAGAAATATGTACGGAATGGAAAGATTCCAACCACCCAAGTAAAGAACTGTTACAAATAATGAGGAAACTAATAGATTTAGATAAGAAGCAACATAAAATAAACCAAATCGTATCCCTGAATATTCGGTTTGATAACCTGCTACTAATTCTTCTTCTGCTTCTGGTAAATCAAAAGGTAATCTCTCGCATTCCGCTAGGGAAGAAATTAAAAAAACGATAAACCCTATGGGTTGACGCCACAAATTCCACCCCCAAAAACCATACTTTGACTGCGCCCCAACTATATCAACTGTACTTGAACTGTTAGATAATCATAGTCGGTGATAACATTACTGTTCCCATCGCTATTACAAAACCGTACATGAGATTTTCACTTCATACGGCTCCTCAGCGCCACAAATAAATGTAAGGACCAATCCAGTATTAGTTATCTTGATATGGTTCTAGGATAGATAGAGTCAAAATCTATCAGAAGGTCCCCAATTATACCAATGGAATTCTGTCTGCTATAAGAATAAATAAAAAAAAGAGTATTTCTGAATTTATCTCATCCTTTACGAATTTAAATTTTTCTGTGTTGAGTAATAACTTAATCAATCCTTCAATATAATACTCTTTCTAGAAATATCAATAGATATTTCAACCCATCATTTTATTTTCGATTACGAAAAAGAATTAAGCATTACATTAGTTCATGAGTTATGACACAAATTTTATTTCTATGAATATCTGAAAGAAAGAATAAAAAGATCTCTTTTGTTTATATTGTAATTGTATTTTTTCTATTTTTTTTGTTCCTCTTCTTCCTTATGAGAAAACGGGGGCTTAAAAAAGGTAAAGGATTATTTCGTTCCCGATAGTCATTTCTTTAATCGGTGGATAGGAGCATACTCTGGATCGGAATTGTAGGGAGTACTGCCAGATCATTTCTACCAACTTAAAGCCCGAATTTTGATTCTTTGTATATTATGCAGAAGTATCCTTTTAGATAATTTACATAATCTCCATTACTAATCCTTTGTGTGTATTTTGGTGTTCCTTACTATCCACCCATCTTTTTTTAATCCCCCGTTTCGTAAGTATATGTATTGCAATACATACAAACGATAGTGAAAACTCCATACGGTTGATCCTTTGAGCCCGCTTCAAGCTAGGATGACCAATCAACCGGGTAAAGGGCTTCTTCCATGTTTGTTTACTTCTGCTTAACTCTTGTACATAGGAAATGAGACTCAATCCACCTTTACTGCGAATTTTGAAGTTGTTTTCGTTCACTCATATATAACTACTTAATTTATTTTATTAACCTAAAGAATAAATAAATGAATAAAAAAAAATGAAGATATCTATTCAATTTCTTTTTTTTTCTCGAACGAAAAGAATAGGGAAAAGAAAAGCTTCTGTT